CTGATTCCTCAATACCTACTATCGTAGAATATTCATGTGGCACCTTCTTAGATTTTGCACGTGTGATACATGTTCCTTCTATTTCTCCAAGTAAGGCCCTTCGCATGGCAATACCGATGGTATCAGCTTGACCTTTCATAAGTGGTGACAGAATGAAACGACCATAATAAAGACGCTTACTGTCTACTCTTGATTCAACACACTTCCACTGTAGTGTTCGAGTGGATCCTGCTACTTCCTCTCGAACCATACTATACTAGTATTATTATTTGATCATTTATTTCTCTTGAAATCGGTTTAATTCTTATTTCTACACACGTCTTTTTTTAGGAGGTCGACATCCATTATGTGGCATAGGTGTTACATCACGTACGAAGCTTAATAATATACCACTTCTACGAATGGCTCGTAATGCTGCATCTCTTCCGAGACCAGGACCCTTTATCATAACTTCTGCTCGTTGCATACCCTGATCAACCACTGTACGAATAGCATTTACCGCTGTGGCTTGAGCAGCATAAGGTGTTCCTCTTCTTGTGCCTTTGAATCCAGAAGTACCGGCGGAGGCCCAAGAAACTACCCGACCTCGTACATCTGTAACAGTTATAATGGTATTGTTGAAACTCGCTTGAACATGAATAACGCCTTTTGGTATTCTACGTCCATTCTTACGTGAACCAATACGCCCATTCCTACGTGAACCAATTCTTGGTATAGCTTTTGTCATATTTTATCATCTCATATTTATGAGTCAGAAATATACAAAAAGAAAAGATACGGAGATATCCATTTCATGTTAAAACGGATCCTTTACCTTATTTTTACATATTTTATTTTTGAATTTTGGAAAGTAAAGTTCTTTTTTAGAAGAATTACCCTTGTCTCTGTTTATGTTTCGGATTGGAACAAATCACTATAATTCGTCCACGCCTGCGAATCAGTCGACATTTTTCACAAATTTTACGAACGGAAGCCCTTATTTTCATATTTTTTATTCCTTACCTTAATTCTGAATCCACTTCTTGGAAGAGAATAAGTCTCTTGAATTTTTTTTGAACTTCGAATTGTATACCCATGGTTAAAAAAATAACCTAATCGTTCGAATCTTTGTTGCGAAGTCGATAAATTATACGTCCCCTGGTTGAATCATAACGACTTACTTCAATTTTTACTCTATCTCCCGGTAGTATCCGTATAAAACTGCGGCGGATCCTCCCTGAAACATATCCTAGAATTAGATCTTCATTATCTAAACGGACCCGGAACATACCATTGGGAAGTGATTCAGTAATTAAACCCTCATGAATCAATTTTTGTTCTTTCATTCCAGGTAACCTCCTTGAAGTATCAACTAATGGAGGAAGAGTTATATAACTCACTTTTCCTCTCTATTTTACAAATAGGAAGTTAGAGATCAAATTCGGATACCAGAGGTGAAAGATTACCATATATAACACAAAATTTCTCCTCCAATTCTTTCTAGTCGAGCTTCTCGATCTGTTATTATACCTCGAGAAGTAGAAAGAATTACAATTCCCATTCCACCTAAAATCTTAGGAATTCGTTGATAGTTGGAATAAATTCGTAAGCCGGGCCGGCTGATACGCTTTAAAATGGTTCTAGTTTTATATATTCCTTTTCTGGTTTTTCTATGTCGCAGAGTTGAAACCAAGAAATATTTGTTACTCTCCTGATGTTTCCGAACGTTTTCAATAAAACCTTCTCGTAGAAGTATTTTAACAATGTTTTCGGTGATATTTGTAGATGCTATTCGAACCCTTCCTTTTTTATCCGTGTCAGCATTTCTTATAGAAGTTATTAGATCGGCAATAGTGTCCCTACCCATGACGAACTAGAATTATAGGTTCCTCCTAATTTTGATATAATCAACATGTTTCCTTTTTTTTCTTTTTTTTTTTATTATAAAGTATATACGTTAGACACAATCTACTAATTTGATCTATTTGATCTATTTCAGATACCCTACTATATCATAGTCTCATCTACTACTATTTATAATACTTCGGGAGCTAATGAAACTATTTTAGTAAAATTTAACTGTCTCAATTCTCGAGCGATCGCACCAAAAACTCGAGTTCCTTTTGGATTTCCTTCTTGATCAATGACAACTGCAGCATTGTCGTCATATCGTATTATCATACCGTTTTCACGTTTGAGTTCTTTACATGTACGTACAATTACAGCTCTAATTACTTCTGATCTTTCTAGAGGCATATTGGGAACTGCTTCTTTGATTACAGCAACAATAACATCACCAATATGAGCATATCGGTGATTACCAGCTCCTATGATTCGAATACACATCAATTTTCGAGCTCCGCTGTTATCCGCTACATTCAAAAGGGTCTGAGGTTGAATCATATCATTTTTATTTCAATTTGTTATTTCAATGCAAAAGTATGAAAGAAAAAAAAGAAATATTGTCCGTCCAGAAATAAATAAACCTGCGGTTGTTTTTTCATCCCCAATACCCCTTTTT